CGAAGTGAAAGAAATTATTTTATCTACGAATAGTGGACAAATTGGCGTATTACCAAACCATGCCCCCATTGCCACGGCTGTAGATATAGGTCTTTTGAGAATACGGCTAAACGACCAATGGTTAACAGTGGCTCTTATGGGCGGTTTCGCTAGAATAAGTAATAATGAGATAACTATTTTAGGAAATGATGCAGAATTTAGTACTGACATTGATGCACAAGGAGCTCAACAAACTCTTGAAATAGCTGAAGATAACTTGAGTAGAGCTGAGGGTAAGAGACAAGCAATTGAGTCAAATCTAGCTCTCAGACGAGCTAGGACACGAGTAGAGGCTGTCAATGTGATTTCCCAGTAGTAGTCAATACATTCAATAAAAATAAAAAGAATCAAAAAAATAATTAAAAGAGTTCCTTATTATACACTACATTTTGATTCCAAAAATTGAACCAAATTGAACACAATGAAGTCTAATCTGATTAATCTTATGATAGAACGAAAAAAAGAGGATGGGTAGAAAAACTTATTAGATACCTGATTCCATGGTATCTAATAAGTTCTACCTACTATTGGATTTGAACCAATGACTCCCGCCGTATGAAAGCAATACTCTAACCACTGGGTTAAGTAGGTTATTTATCACCACAAAAAAGGTCTTCATCACTTCGATGGATTCTAGTTAAAATATGCTTTCTAAGCAATATCAATCTTTTACCAGTAAACGGATCGGAGAGTTATCATATGCATATGGGATACTCTTCTTGACAAGAAATTGCCTCTATGTTAAAATAGTTATGATTTATGATAAGGGCTATAGCTCAGTTAGGTAGAGCACCTCGTTTACACGTGCGCCAATGCTTTTCAAGGAAGCCCATTATGCAATGACCATAATTGATCTTTTTGAGAAGTCGATGTCTTATTCCGTAGATTCGAGAGAACAAGAGAAAAATAGCCTGACAAATATTTGGTTCGATCCGATTCAGGTGCGAATTCCACTGCCAAATCAATCAAATAGAACATGCCATTGTAAGGTAAATGTCCAGTCCATTCAATGCCAGGCATAATGAGTATAAGGGTCTCAAAAGAACCTCTTGTCGTCCTATGAGCTTTGAGGTGTATGAAGTCTCATATTTTACTCTTGCAGTGGAGCGATAGAGACTCCGTTTCACTTAGGTTGATCTAGGCCGAAGGCAGACCTAAATCAAGGTCACTTTTCTTTGAAATACTTTGGTATTGCTCCTAGATCAGGATACAAATAATGAATCAGAGCACATGGAACCGTCTCATTATCTTTTTATCTTCCTGTAAAGAAAAAAATGGTGGACTAACAGATCTTTACATCAGTTGATGAAAGAGCCCAATGCAACAAAATGCATGTTGGGTCTTTGAAACAGTTCGAATCATTTCGATAATAATCAGTTTTCTCTGTTTTACCGAGAAGGTCTACGGTTCGAGTCCGTATAGCCCTAATACATTATACATTCCATTTTTGTTTTGTATTTTGTATAGAGATTTTAGTAGTTTTATTTTAATAGTAGGAACAATAAAATAAACACAATAATTTATTTTAACGGGCCCAATTGGTATTTGTCAAATCTCGGATCAAATACCCATATTTCTTTATCCATTTTCATGAATGAATTTTTCCTCTTTTATTGCCCATGATCAAAGAGTTATTTATACATTTTTGGGGTTTGGTATACCCAAACCCAGTCAATTCATGAAATTAAAATCATGAAAGAATACTGTCTAAAGACTTCAACCTGACCCAAGCAAATCCAATCCTAAGTCGCATGGATCTAGGACCTATTCTTTTCTTGATCTTGAGTATTTTTGGTCTGTCGAATTGCTTGATAATGTGTGATTCTTTCTATTAGACTATTAGGAGGAGATTATTAGAGGGATCCTATATTATGCCGAACGTTCATGATTCCATCAAATTAAATATTACTATACTATTATAGTTATAGTAATAAGAATATAGTAATAATATTACAATATTCTATTGATATTGAATTCTTAATGATTATTATTTTAAATTTTATTAAATTTCTTTATAATTTTTTCTTTACCATAAAGAAGATTCTTTATTTTATAAGACTTTATATTTATTTATAATATTTTTTTATAAATTTAGAAGATTAAGATATTAAGTATAAGATAAATAGGATAAGTCTTTACTTTACTTTATAAGATAAGTATAAACTAATTACTAAGTATTCTTATTTCTTATACCTTATACTTAGTATCTTAGTATAAGGTATAAGAAATAAGAATAAGTATAATAATAAAAAAAAAAAAAAAAAAACAGAAAAATATAGAAGTGGGATGACATTAGATGAATCTTGAAAGAAGGCATGGCCTACAGCAAACAAACTCTCAACTATGCGGTTTGATTTGATCAAACTAAATTCTTTTCTTGTTTCACCTAAGAAGGTCTAGATTAATTTAAAATTCCAATTCAAATGGAATAATTCAGCCTATTCCACATTCATAGGAGTAATTTATATGTTTCTGCTTCACGAATATGATATTTTCTGGGCATTTCTAATAATATCAAGCGTTATTCCTATCTTGGCATTTGTCATTTCTGGAATTTTAGCTCTGATTAGGGAAGGGTCAGAAAAGCTTTCTAGTTATGAATCAGGTATAGAACCCATGGGGGATGCTTGGGTACAATTCTGAATTCGCTATTACATGTTTGCTCTAGTTTTTGTTGTTTTTGATGTTGAAACGGTCTTTCTTTATCCATAGGCAATGAGTTTTGATGTATTGGGTGTATCTGTATTTATAGAAGTTTTCATATTCGTGCTTATCCCAATTGTGGGTTCAGTTTATGCATGGCGAAAAGGAGCGTTGGAATGGTCTTAGATGAATATTTAGACAATCAAAAGAAAAAGGAAGGAAAGGATGACATTGAGATAGTTATGAATTTGGTTGAGTTTCCATTACTTAACCAAACAACCCCCCATTCAATTATTTCAACTACAGCGAATGATCTCTCTAATTGGCCAAGACTCTCCAGTTTATGGCCGCTTCTCTATGGTACTAGTTGTTGTTTCATTGAATTTGCTTCATTATATAGACTTGCGATTCGACTTTGATCGTTATGGGTTGGTGCCAAGATCGATCCCAAGACAAGCAGACCTCATTTTAACGGCCGGAACGGTAACAATGAAAATGGCTCCCTCTTTAGTAAGATTATATAAGCAAATGCCTGAACCAAAATATGTAATTGCTATGGGAGCCTGTACTATTACAGGAGGGATGTTCAGTACTGATTCTTATAGTACTGTTCACGGAGTCGCTAAACTAATTCCTGTGGATGTCTATTTGCCAGGTTGTCCGCCTAAGCCAGAGGCTATTATAGATGCTATAACGAAACTTCGTAAGAAGATATCTCAAAAAATCTTTGAAGTTGAAGATAGAACTGTGTATCAACAGGAGAATCGATGTTTTACTACTAATCACAAGGTTTACCTTCGACACAGTACTAATACTGGAAATCATAATCAAGGATTACTCTATCAATCACCATCTACTTCAGAGATACCTTTTGGATTTGAATTTGAAAAGGATTTAAAGTCCAAAGGGTCAGTATCTTCTTACGAATTAGTTAATCAGGCAGGGTTCCTTTGTGCAGAATAAGAAAGAGCGGGTCAGTCTTTAACAATTTCAATGTGAAGTATTGATACAAAGAAAGATGTGGTAGAGATGAAGGAGATGCAAATTCGTTTATATGATTGGCTAGTCAAGCATGAGCTAGTTCATAGATCTTTAGGCTTTGATTGCCGAAGAATAGAGACTTTACAAATAAAAACCGAAGATTGGGACTCAATTGCTGTCATTTTATATGTATATGGTATATGGTTACAATTATTTACGCTCCCAGTGTGCCTATGATGTAGCATCAGGCGGATTTTTAGCTAGTGTGTATCACCTTACGAAAATACGTTATGGTATAGATAAACCAGAGGAGGTATGCATAAAAGTATTTGCCCCCAGGAGTAATCCTCGAACCCCATCCGTTTTCTGGATTTGGAGAAGCACGGATTTTCAGGAACGGGAATCTTATGATATGTTGGGAATTTCTTATGAGAATCATCCTCGCCTTAAACGTATCTTGATGCCTGAAAGTTGGATAGGCTGGTCCTTACGTAAAGACTATATTACTCCACTCCCAATTTATATGAAATACAAGATGCTCTTTGAATGATAAGAAACTCCTTTTTACTTATACGACACGACTCCAGATTTCATTTCAATCAAAGAACATTTTTTCATTCCCTTCTAGATGAAACAGAGTAACTGGACTTTAATTCATACGGGGGTGGCTAAAAAAAGAGGTTCTCATTGATATTCCCCAATTGGAAAGATATCATATACATTTTGTATGAGCAGAAAGACTAGGATGACTCAAAAGAGTTCTGCACCATGAACTTTGTACCGCACACATCACTTAGGGGGGGCCCCGGAAATTGAGCAAGAGTGAGAAAAAAAATATGAAAAAAAAGACGGAAGAGACGAAATGCAGAAATGCAAAATGAAAGGAATCGGGGTTGATTTGTACTGTGTCTGAAAAACATCCTTTCTATTCTTATCCTTTCACTCTGAATCTTTTTATCTAATTTTTTTATGAAATTTTAGATATATACGAAAATTTAACATCTTTTTTAAATTTGAAATAAGATCAAAGTATGAACAGAGAGGAAAAAAATAAAAATGAAAAGGAAAGTAAAGAATATGTATCCCGATCCGTATCAATGAATTTCATTTGTATGAGGTATGAATATTTATCCGATACATTATTCACGTGTCAGGAACCAGATTTGAACTGGTGACACGAGGATTTTCAGTCCTCTGCTCTACCAACTGAGCTATCCCGACCATTTCCTGTGCATCATCCTAGCGGAGTACTTGTATCTATGTCAATGAAAAGAACTAAAAAAGTCTTAACAAATTGTACCTAGCTCCTCAATTTCTTAGATCTTCAAAACAAAAGGAAGACTTTCTTTGTATTGTAAATGTAAGGATAATGATATGGACTGTGAATGACTCAATAACGGGGATTCCTTGAATCTATATATATATGTTCATTTGTACAGGTATCGTATCTATACAAATGAAATTGGATTGGAAGAAGAAACGAGGATTTCTATTCGGATCCGTTTGTGAAAGAACAGAGTGAATGAAATGAGAAAGATATTTAATTTTGGTTGAACTGAACCATTGATGAAAAAAAAAAAAAAGAAGATAAAGAAATAAGAGGAGGTAAAATGGGCTTTTCTTGGGGATAGAGGGACTTGAACCCTCACGATTTTTAAAGTCGACGGATTTTCCTCTTACTATAAATTTCATTGTTGTCGGTATTGACATGTAAAATGGGACTCTCTCTTTATTCTCGTCCTATTAATTTTCAAAGGATCTATGAAACTCTGGAATGAATCATTTGATCAATGAATATTAGAATTCTATTCCAATTTAAACTTCAATTGGAAAATGGGAATGGATTCAGAATAATTCTTCCTTTTTTCATAGATTTTATGATCTTTAGAATGATTATTTGATCTCTATCATTCTAATTAATATAGAAAGAATCTAAATATCAAAATAGAGGGTTGTGATTAATCTTTCCTATGTCAGTATGTATTAGGTATATAAGCTTATCCTTTACTGTCATTTCTATCATTTGATAGAAGTATTCTTGCTACTAACGTAACGTAGTCAATTTCATTCGTTAGAACAGCTTCCATTGAGTCTCTGCACCTATCCCTTTTTATTCTCATTTTCCATTTTTTATAAAGATTTGGCTCAGGATTGCCCATTTTTAGTTCCAGGGTTTCTCTGAATTTGGAAGTTACCACTTAGCAAGGTTTCCATACCAAGGCTCAATCCAATCAAGTCCGTAGCGTCTACCAATTTCGCCATATCCCCCTTTGCTTTGATATTTGATATGATACAAGGATCCAATTGTAATTCCATACACCTCTTTCATTGATCTTGGAACTGTTGAATTCATTAGGTAAGGATTCCTGTATCGAAAGAGTGTATGCTGCTATTTTTTTTTGCCGTCCTCCATTCTATCATTTCATCTCTATTGGATGAACCCTATTTGTTTCAATCCGAAATTATTCTATCATTGATGTATCCGCAATTCAATATATATAGATATATCCCACATATATCTATGCCTTGACTCCCCCTTCTTTTTTATAGCGGAATTAAAAATAGTAGAACGCTCGATATTTATTCTTTTTTAAAGATTTTTAATTCTAAATTAGAATATGATAATTTGATTAATAGGATAATATGAATATGGAATTTAATTTCTATTTATATATCTAGATATAATATATAGATATAAATAATCTAAAGATTCTTATTTTATATTTTCTAATATAGAATCTAAAATCTATAACTAATAACTATAAATAGAATAAATAAGAATAGAAATAGAGAAGAAATTTAAATAATCAATAAATGAAAAAAAAAAAAAAAAGAAGAATCACCAGGTAATAGCTAAGATCCGAGAGTTTCCTATACACTATTGATCTTATATCCGCCCGCTTAGCTCAGAGGTTAGAGCATCGCATTTGTAATGCGATGGTCATCGGTTCGATTCCGATAGCCGGCTCTTTTTCTTTGCATGATTTAAAATATCTACTCTCGCTTTCTCTAAATGTCGAGTTATTATATCATGGTAACTTGCAGCTATAGCTATGAATAAAAAAAGTTAACTAGATCTTTACAGAAGAAATTTGAAAGAAGAAATTTTAAAACGTAGCCTTCGCTTGAACTTCACTATATTATATATACAAAAAATAAAAATATTGATAAAATTTATTTCATTCTGCTTTGTAATACTTCAGTAGATTGCGTTTTGCTTTGCTGATCCTTTAGTTCAGTCTGAATTTATTTTATATATTTTATAATATTTTTTTATATTTAAATTTTAGATTTATATAATATTATAATTATAATTTTTTTTTTCAAATGAAAGTGAATCAAAAAGGGAGCCTTTATTTATATGTCTCGTTACCGAGGACCTCGTTTCAAAAAAATACGCCGTCTGGGGTCTTTACCGGGACTAACTAGTAAAAGCCCCAGATCTGGAAGTGATCTTCAAACCCAATTGCGCTCTGGAAAAAGATCACAATATCGTATTCGTTTAGAAGAGAAACAGAAATTGCGTTTTCATTATGGTCTGGCAGAGCGACAATTACTTAAATATGTGCATATTGCTGGAAAAGCCAAAGGGTCAACAGGTCAGGTTTTACTACAACTACTCGAGATGCGTTTGGATAACATCCTTTTTCGATTAGGTATGGCTTCGACCATTCCTGGAGCCAGACAATTAGTTAACCATAGACATATTTTAGTTAATGGTCGTATAGTGGATATACCAAGTTATCGTTGCAAACCCCGAGATATTATTACTACGAAGGATAAAGAAAGATCGAAAGCTCTGATTCAAAATTATCTTGTTTCATCCCCCCGCGGGGAATTGCCAAACCATTTGACTATTGATTCCTTACAATATAAAGGATTTGTAAATCAAATAATAGATAATAAATTGATCGGTTTGAAAATAAATGAGTTGTTGGTCGTAGAATATTATTCCCGTCAGACTTGATTCTAACGAAAATAAAAAAAGCAAGGTTCATACAATTTTTACCCCCTTCGCTGAAGTAAATAGAGTACCTTGTCTCATTCACATATCAAAAATGGATCAACAATAGGATTCTTTTTCTTCTTTTCAATATCAATACAATATTTCTATTTGTATTTTACGTATCACAGGCTCTAATTAGGGATAGAGAATCTCTATCAAATAAGGACTGTTAGAATAATGATATCAATTATTATTTGATTTGATACGTAACGTTGATAAATGAAAAGAAAAGGAGAGAGAGGGATTCGAACCCTCGGTAAACAAAAGTTCACATAGCAGTTCCAATGCTACGCCTTGAACCACTCAGCCATCCCTCCTACGGAATCTTATTCTTGACCAAAACCCGAATTAATAGCGAGTCATTCATCTTAATTGTAGTACAGGTATGACCGCCTGGTGGTTCCATAGGAAGAAAATTTTTTTTTTCCAATTTCATATTTATCAACAACAACTTCTTTCATTAGCTACCACATGATCTATTCAAAATTCATGAATCGTCCGATTCATTTTTCGATTTCAACTGTATGGCGTGGTACATATACGTTATGCAAACAAAATAAAATTTAAATAATTAAAATAAAGGATGGTTACCTTATTTTTTTATCATGGAATGATTATTCAATTCTTTTTCCTTTTCATAACCAAATCAAAACTTATCGAGTTATCAAAATCAATACATAGAAAACTTGGTTATTAAACTTAGATGAAATAGTAATAATATACTACGAAATTGGAATGAAATATAATTTGATTCAACTATTTCATTTAATCTTTGTCAAAAGGGGGGACAATTTGTGCCCCACGTTTTTCCAATTAGTCTGTTTTTATGTTATTTTGTACTGTACAATTCCTTTTTTGTGGGATCGTTTTCCCCGAAGGGTAATGAAAATAATTATAGAATGAATTGATAATTATGCCTAGATCTCGAATAAATGGAAATTTTATTGATAAGACCTCCTCAATTGTAGCCAATATCTTATTACGAATAATTCCGACAACTTCAGGAGAAAAAAAGGCATTTACCTATTACAGAGATGGTGCGATTTGATTCTTTTCTTGTTTTTTTACCCCTCAGTTTTACGAGAAAAAGAACGTAGTTAGGAATATAAAAAAACAAATTAGTGAAAGAAACCTACGCTTGGTGAAGGTGAAGTTTAGAGATAGAGCAATTCCTTCTGTCGTGTATCCTCGATTGATGCAGCCTTAGATGCTTCAATTATCGATTTTAGTATTGAGCGAAAGGTTACATCTATAGGTTATTTATTAGAGGTCAATCCTACTTAATTAGTATCAATAGGTGGCATTGTGGAAAAAGCACTACACCTAGGAATCAACAACACGAAAACTTTGTTATAAATAACCCTTTTCCTTATCGGTATCGGGACTAACAAGAATGGTTGGGAAAACTAAGATCCATCTCATTCGTGCTTTGGGTACCCGTATAACCATCAAAGACCGTTGAAGTGACTAATTCCTGGAAATCGTAAGCGTTGAGTACAAAGAAATTGTTGGAGTTACCATTTCTATCTATCACTAATACGATTGGTGGTAAGAAAAAACCTCTTGTGGGAAGGCTGGTTAGAAATTTCTTGTAAAAATACCAGCTCCTGTCAGTTCATAATGAGAATAGTTAAATTTTGATTACATGAATTATTACCTTTAGTACTATGCACAGAAGGGAGGAGCCGTATGAGATGAAAATCTCACGTATGGTTCTGGAACGGAGATTCTTTTACAAGAATGAACGACCGTAACGGATGTCGGCTCAATCCGAAGGAAATTATGCAGAAGCTTTACAGAATTATTATGAAGCTACGCGACCAGAAATTGATCCCTATGATAGAAGTTATATACTCTATAACATAGGTCTTATACACACAAGCAACGGAGAGCATACAAAAGCTTTGGAATATTATTTCCGGGCACTAGAACGAAATCCATTTTTACCACAAGCTATTAATAATATGGCCGTGATCTGTCATTACGTGCGACTATCTTCACTATAGAAAGAAGGAAAAAGAGATCAAATCGTCTAGTAAATACTAGAAAAAAAGGCTTTCTACATATGCATCGTCCAAAGTAACGATTTTTATCAGCTGTAGCAAGGAAAGATACTTCGCGAGAACCAAAAAAATCGGAAGAAATAGGTATGGCCTATATACTATACTCTATGGATAAAGAGTCGAATTGATAGAGAAAGCACCGTAAAGATCAATTAGTAAGCTATTATTTGGTCAATACAGTTCAGAACTGCTTACTTATGTCATGATATGGAATAAAAAAGGTTAGAAATCAACTTATGTAATAGAGTCGATCTACTAAAGTATTGAG